AGTTTCGTTTATTTGTTGCGGGGCATGTCTCGTTTCAAGATTCATCCAACGGAATCCCACTTACACTTAACTTCGATTATTCCATAATATATGATATAATCAAATCAAAGAAGAGGGCTGGCTCATTTTTTATCTTTTTCTTAATGATTTAGAATAGAGTTAGAATAGAGTCAGTAGTCAGATGGAGTAGAATGTCTCAAGATTTTCATCTTGGGATTTATGATATATTCTTCTCGGTTGGTGTTGGTCTATTCTTTTCATTAAGATCCGGGTAAAGAATCGATCATTGCTTCTATTGAATAGAATGCATCGACCGATTAGATTCTATCTCCTTGTCCAGATTTATACTTAATGAATTTGATGCAATCCGTTAAATTACGAGGAACCCTTACATTACATATAATAACTCATATGTTCCTATACCTAAACTGGAGACTTTTGGATTGTACTATCCCTACCTGACCCTGGCCCCCAGAAACCACCGAGTTATTTAATTCTTATTTAAATACAGAATGAAAAAGAATCACGCGATCTTTAGTATTCGAAATTGGTTCGAAATGGAATGGCTTGAAATACTTTTTCATTTCAAAAAATAACACCTAGTAAGCAATGGGTTAGGTTTCGCTCGTAACAATAAAAGAAAGGGGTTTCTTTTGAAGCAAACCTACACAATGGAACAATGGAGCGTAGCACAGTGGTGGAGTCGGCTGAATTGTAAATGATCAACAGAAGAGACTTCTGATGGAATCGCACGTTATCGAACGATTCAACAGACTAAATCCCCAACCCAAACTAACTCATAGAAAGAGGGCACAAACGTTGATACATTTAGAATAGAACCCATTTTTGATCTCTGAAACAAGAAATTGGGATTGTTGTTCCGCCAAAAAGTAATGAGTTGGGGGATTCCTAACTCGTCCAAGTGCAAATGGACCCCTAATCTTCTTTTCTTGCATAAAGTCTGTATCAGTAGAATTGGAATGACGAGCAATTGGATTGGGGTAGATTGGAATAAAAAAGGATAAGGATTGTACAGAAACAGAAAAATGATGACTTGTTTTTCCTTTGCTAGGCAAGTTATACAAAAAGCCTATTTGACTTTACATTGTTTACAATGAAACTTAAAAAAGAGCTTCGTTTTTGAAACGCTGGCTTTTCCACAAATACAAGAACAAGAGTAGGTCCTCGATCCATGTGACTTGCTATTCGATTTGGTTGGGTCAGGTTGGAGTTTTTAGCCAGGCTCATGTCATGATTTTGACTTCGTCAATTTACTAGTACTAGTATTGGGTATACAAAAGCAAAGGAATATCACATATCACTGACTCTTTGATCATGGACAAGAAAAGAGGAAAAAATTGTATGTAATTCACCCACGCAGATTAATGAATTAGAATGGGTTTTTTATCCGATATTTGAAACATCTTGATTGGCTCCATTGAAATGACTAATTGTTTTCATTTTTCTCCCCCGGGGATCTCCGTGAGCATGTGGGAATGACTCCATTTCTATGGACCAACCAACCGACCGGCCACAAGTATTAATGAGGAAATAAAAATGATATAAAAATGGAAATGTAATGTATAGGGCTATACGGACTCGAACCGTAGACCTTCTCGGTAAAACAGATCAAACTGGTTTTTATCGAAATGATTCGAACTGTTTCAAAGACCCAACATGCATTTTTTTTGCATTGGGCTCTTTCATCAACTGATGTAAAGATCAGCTAGTCCACCATATTTTTTCTTGACAGGAAGATAAGAAGATAACGAGATGGCTCCATGTGCTCTGATTCATTATTTGGATTCTGATCCAGGAGCAATACCAAAGTGTTTCAAAGAAGGGTTACCTTGACGTAGGTCTGCCTCCGGCCTAGATCAACCTAAGTGAAATGGAGTCTCTATCGCTCCGCTCCAAGAGTCAAATATGATACTTCATACACCTTAAAGTTCATAGGATGAAAAGAGGTTATTTTGAGGTCCTTATACTCATTATGCCTAGCATTGAATGGACTGGGTATTCACCTTATCAATTATCAAATCAATGATGGGTTCTATTTGGTACTTGACTCGGACCGAACCTAATATTTGTCAGGCTATTGTTCTCTTGTTCCCTCGAATCCATGGAGTAAGACATTGATTTCTCAATCAAATCAATTCTGTTGATTGCATGATGGACTCCCCTGAAAAAGCATTGGCGCGCGTGTAAACGAGGTGCTCTACCTAACTGAGCTATAGCCCTTAGTCATAAATATCTTAACATATAGAGAGTTTCTTGTCAAGATGGATATTTCATGATCCCACATGAGAATTCTCTGATCCGTTTCCTGCCAAGGATTTCTATTGCTTATTATTTCTATTGCTTATTAAGTAATATTTCATCTATAATCCCCGATGTGTCCTATTTTTTTTTGATGATAAAGGACCTACTTAACCCAGCGGTTAGAGTATTGCTTTCATACGGCAGGAGTCATTGGTTCAAATCCAATAGTAGGTAAAAC